CGGTGGAAGAACAGATAGTTACTATTTATACCGGAGCGAATGGATATCTTGATCCGTTAGAAATTGGACAGGTAAAGAAATTTCTCGTTCAGTTACGTACCTACTTAAAAAAGAATAAACCTCAATTCCAAGAAATTATATCTTCTACCAAGACATTCACCGAGCAAGCGGAAGCCCTTTTGAGGGAAGCTATTCAGGAACAGATCGAACTCTTTCTACTTCAGGAACAAACATCAACTTCTCCCTCTTATTCTTAGTACAAGAATACTCATTGAAAAATATTTCTGATTTGAATTATTCAAAAAAGGTTTCTTGGTATAGCGATTTTAAAAAATAGATGGAAATAAATTGCGTCCAATAGGATTTGAACCTATACCAAAGGTTTAGAAGACCTCTGTCCTATCCATTAGACAATGGACGCTTTTCATTCCTATTTTCTTCTTTCGTATTCTTCCTTTCTCTTGTTCGGATAAAAAACGATTACACGGAAAATATTTTAGGGTTTAAAAAAACAAGGATGCATATCCAAATTGATGATGCATGTATAATAAAGAATATAGAGCGGGTAGCGGGAATCGAACCCGCATCGTTAGCTTGGAAGGCTAGGGGTTATAGTCGACGTTGGTTGATCATTTTTAACGTCTCTAATTCAAAACCGAACATGAAATTTTGGTTTCATTCGGCTTTTTTATAGAAGATCGATGTATTCCCAAAGAAAAAATTAGATCCATAACATCTATGTCAGCTTTTTGTATGAATGCATCCAAAGTTACTTGCTTTCTAGATGATCCCTCTAGAGGAGGGGGATTATACTAAATCCATTTAGTCTAGTTACTTCGTTCCCTATTTCCACTCGCAGGATCCTGAGGAAAAGAATTGGGTTTCCACCGAGCTGAAACAATATGCTGATGGTTCTAGTAAACCAAAACCATCGTTTTATAGCTATTTGGCTTCAATTTCCCCTTTTTTTACAAAAAAAAAATGGAAGATTTAGTTACGATTGGAAATAAACTTTTGCATCTTCATCCATAGATTCTTTACTCATACTCATTCAATTGGAAGAGTTAATCCAATTCATAAAAATTATGCTTCGCGACTCCATATCCATAATCCAATCTTTTTTATTCAATTTCTAATTGGCTTTTGGATACAAATCGTGAGAATGTACATTCTTCCTCAAATATGCTATTGAGAGGTAAAGGATTAAACCTTTTTAAGAAAAAAAGTTTTTGATAGGAATATGATTTTTGATAGGAATATGAAAAAAACTGAAAGACCCCTTAAGTATTTAAGTTTTTGATAGAACGAATCACACTTTTACCACTAAACTATACCCGCTATATATTTATTATTGTATATGAATGGACCATTTGTCGAACAAAAGAGTGAGGCGCAATCAAGATAGCACCAGAATCATGAAAATTCTAGCGTTGACGCTTCGTCCCGTGCGGGGGACTTAAATAGGCGAAGAGCAGAAAGCTTATTTAAATAACATAAAAAAAGTTATAGTTATATTATACTTTTCTTTTCGTTTGATACGAAGTCATTACTGATAGTCCCGACCTGAAAGAATCATTGAAGCTGGATCATAGAAAGGATGAAATCTGCATACATGGTTCCATTTCAACTTCTCTTTCAACTGCCAGATCTTACTTATGAATTAAGAATTCGGGTCAATTGGATCTCAACTGTTCAAATAAAGCTTTTGAACAAATAAATGAGTTATATTATAATAATAGATAAATAAAAAAGGAAAATAAAGGTTTTTATCAATCTTTACTTCACGTGTCACATCACATAAAAAATTTTCCATTTTAAAATGGGATGGAGAGAGATGGCTGAGTGGACTAAAGCGGCGGATTGCTAATCCGTTGTACGAGTTATTCGTACCGAGGGTTCGAATCCCTCTCTCTCTGTTTCTTTTTATCATTTTACACTTTCGAATTCGAAAGAATTTCGATCCCTTGATTTTATCATAGGTAAATGTATGAAATAGATAAAATCATAAGAAAAAATTTAGAAAAAGACAGGAAAAACTAAAAATATCTTTTTTTTATTCCTCACGTCCAGGATTACGCCCTGGATCATTAGATAAAAATCCGAAGATGAAGAGAGAAATAAAGAATATCACTACTGTATAAACGAATAGTTTGAGAGTAAGCATTACACAATCTCCAAGATCTTTTTTTTTTTGAAAAAGGGAATAGATTACTTATTTTTTACCACATATACTATTTTGTTTTGACATGACACCCCCAAAAAAATGAAGTGTTTTTTGAAAAGAAAGTCATTTTCACGAATTTCTTTGGAATAAGATTTTGATTCCTTCGTTATCAAAAATTTCTTGTCATATGAATAATTAGGTATTGTAGGCAACCTAATAAAATAAAGTCTTTGCTCACTGTAAGGTCAGAACGAGGAAATAAGCTGATCAAAATTCATCGCTGCGGTTATTCAATATACAAGAATTTCTATTTTTGAATCGAGGGTTCATAATGTAAGACTTATCTGGTCTTATCAATTTTTTGAATTTTTTTTTATCGAATAAATCATGAATTTAGCAGAGTATTAAATCATCGAAAACTTACAGCAGCTTGCCAAACAAAGGCTAAGAGAAAAAAAAGTACAGGTATGACGGGCATAACATCTACGATTGGATTGAAAAAGGCATAAGCTTCGGGCAATTTGGCGAAGAAAAAACTACTCGAATAAAAGACAGAATTAAGACAGATACAGATTAAACTAAAGATATTAAGCATAACAAAATTTCGTTCTTGTAGATTAGATAATTTTATTCTGATTGAGTTATTTTTATAAGGGAAAAATAAAAAAAGACAAGTCAAAAAATCTTTCTTTTTCTTCAAACTCTCCCAAATAAAAATCCTTCCTTCCATTCTCAAATGAGAATACAAGGAATTCCACTTTCATACAATATCTTAACTGAATTCCATGTAATGATCAATGAATTTTTTTGATTCTATATCTACATGTGTAGAATCCTAGCAACAATATATTCCCAATGTATTTATTGGGTTGGGATTGACGAATAACCAATACCAATATTAATGTTTATTAGTGTCGAATAGAAATTCGAAATGGGGCGTGGCCAAGTGGTAAGGCAGCGGGTTTTGGTCCCGTTACTCGGAGGTTCGAATCCTTCCGTCCCAGATCGTTTCCATCAGAAACGAAAGATGGGATCATATTGTATCCCACATGAAACATAAAATTGTTAACGAGAACAATCTCTTGTTATGAATTCCAAGAATGATTCTTAGAATCATATTTTTTCTTTCATTTGGGTTCTCACAAACGTAATCAAGTGTCAAATGTGGGTGGAAATAATATCTTTTTTTTTTCATTTTATATCTTATCTGGTTCATCTTATATCTTATCCGGTTCAAATGAATGATTGTAAATCAATGTAGTGTAGCGATTGGGGGGAAATTCGTATATTGCATCTACTTGACTTTATGGAATTGATGAAAAGGAAAAATTCTTGAACCTGAAGTAAAACAAAATCTGTATTGTATAAAATCAAAAAGTTTGATTAATAATTGATTTTGTTCCGGGATTGCAAATCTATTAAAGGTTCTTCTTTTGAGGTTTATAGTTTATTTGTTCGAGAAAAATGGATTCTTCATGATTGATCGTCCCGAACAATCTTTTGAAGATGTAAATAAGTCTTACGCAAACTTATTTATTTGTCTTTTTTAGAAATATGTTTCATTCATATGATAGAATATGGAGTTAAATAAATAGAATATAGAGTTAAATAAATTGGATCCGTGCTGAGCCTTCCCCGGATAAATACTTATCTATTCATAGATAGATAGATAGAAAGTATGTACTATTATATACCGGTATACACACCGGTTGAGCCAATGACTATTCATGATTCCATATTGAATCAATTCCATACCGGTTTGAGATAAAATTAGAGAAATGTTATGGTAAAACTTCGTTTGAAACGATGTGGTAGAAAGCAACGTGCGACTTGAAGGACATGATCGGCTGTGGATTCTTACATCCACCATTTTCTATAGGAATGAAGATGTTCTTGGCTCGACATAGTTTGTTCTGCTATGCTAGGAACCTAATTTGTGTTAGGTTGTAAGTAAATAGTACATGATGGAGCTCGAGCAGAAAGGATTGATTCGTTTATCAGGGGGAAGAATCTAGGGTTAGTAACTATCAATAAGTTAGACCAACTTTGTAAGTATATCCTCAATATATAAATCGAAAGGTTAAAAAAATCGAAAAATCAAAGAGAAAAAAAGTAAAATTTTTCAGAATTGGTAAAACTATTTCGATCAAAAGTGTATCACAACGGAATCAACCGTTCATATACTATTTCTATACTATAGAATTCTATAGTATAGAAAAAAAAATAACAAAAAACGAAAAGGTATGTTGCTGCTCTTTTGAAAGGAGTAAGGATCACCGAAGTAATGTCTAAACCCAATGATTTCACAAGGCAAAGATAAAGGATTCCGGAACAAGTAAACACTATTTTCAATTGTCTCAACAATTGAATCAGAATGAGGAATAAAAATAGATTCGAGATGAGACAAACAAAAGAGGTTAGAGACGGCTCAATAAATGTCTAAGGGTTTCCCTTCGAACTCTGTCAGAATTACCCAACTTGAGTTATGAGTACGAATGAGATTTCTTTTTTCTGTAGGAAGAATAAAAAAATGACTAAAATCATAGTCTAATTCATGATTTTATGGATCCATTTGCAATTATGTAATTATATACATATACAGAAATTTAGAATCCTTTTTTCTCGAGCCGTATGAGGAGAAAACCTCCCATACGTTTCTAGGGGGGGTGGCATTGTTTATCTACATCTATCCCAATGAGCCATCTATCGAATCGTTGCAATTGATGTTCGATCCCGAAGAGAAGGAAGAGATCTTCGAAAAGTAGGTTTTTACGATCCGATAAAGAATCAAACTTATTTAAATGTTCCTGCTATTCTATATTTCCTTGAAAAAGGTGCTCAACCTACGGGAACTGTTTGTGATATTTTAAGGAAGGCAGAATTATTTCAAGAAAGAACTTCGATTCGAGTTAATTAAAGGAAAAAAACAAAATAAAAAAAAGGGGGGGGGGGGGGGGTAACTAGTATCTATCTTTGTGTAATTATTTACACACAATTTGCCTTTTTCTTGCTGTATTCATACTTAATTTACCTTTTCTCTTGTTTTGTTTGTTGCGGGAATCCACCAACAAACAAGGGGTTAATTTTACCTATTGTACCTCTATTGATTGAATAAACCCGAGATTTTTTTTCCTTTACCTCTTTCGTATTTTTTTTTATCCAAATTTCTTATTTATGCTTTTGTTGTGCCAATCCAACACAAGTCTTTATTTGATTTACTTAAATTTGTTTTCTTAATATTGGATTCATATTGACAATGGTGCATCGAAGAAATATAATTCGATCGTAGATAAATAGATCCGTTTATCTCCACCCCATATTGGTTTTTTCCTTCACTTCAGTCAAATGATGGGTTTGCCCTGCCGGATTTACTGGCATACAAGATGTATTTTCTTAACGAAAAAAAAAAAATTGATAAATATAAAAAAAAATGGTGGTTTGTCACAATTTTGACATCTCTATTGGGAATCCCGTTGTTGTTTAATCCGATCTGTCCATTTTGTTGTTTTTAATTGATCAACAAATTTTTCTTTTCGATTTGTTCTAGTTCAATATTTGACGGGGTTGTGCAGTGCAATTCAATTGATTTTTTTATTTTGACCGTATTTACATATCCTATTTATTTTATTCGGGTTGCTAACTCAACGGTAGAGTACTCGGCTTTTAAGTGCGACTATGATCTTTTACACATTTGGATGAAGCAAGAGATTCGTCCAGACTATTGGTAGAGTTTATAAGACCACGACTGATCCTCAAAGGTAATGAATGGAAAAAACAGCATGTCGTAATTAATAGTGTATTATAATGATTAATATTATAATATTAATATATTATATTATAATAATGATATATTATATTAGTATTATAATACTAATATATATATATATTAGTATTATTTAATTAAATTAAAGATTTATTATTTAATTTAATTAGAACTAATTAAATTCTAATTAAATTAAAGTAGAACTTTGAGTTTATCCTTACCGGATCGTTACAAAAAATTGTTTTTCTTTTTGGAAGAGAAAAAAATTCACATTTACAGTTGGGTCTAGTGAATAAATGGATAGAGCCATAGGGCTCTAATTCTGGTGAAACAAAAAGCAACGAGCTTTTGTTCTTAATTTGAATAATTACCCGATCTAATTAGACGTTAAAGATAGATTAGTGCCTTATGTGGGAAAGGGTGGGTTCTTCTGTGAGTGGACCATTGATTTTCTTTTTTTTTAATGAATCCCAATTATTCTTATGGATTGGAGACGGATGTGTAGAAGAAAGAGTATACTGATAAAGAAAATTTATTCCAAAATCGAAAGAGCGATCGGGTTGCAAAAATAAAGGATTTTTTACCCTCTTGTAATTATAACGAACATAAACCAATTGGATAGAAAAGGAGAGGAAAAAGATCTGTTGATTGGACTCCCCTGTTTCCTTTGTTTGCGGGGTATATATTTTTTTCTTACTATTTCTTACTGTAATTATATACATAATACATACCCTGTTCTGACCATATTGCACTATGTATCATTTGATGACCCAAGAAATGGGTCCTGCCTCTGGTTCAATTAGAAATGTAAATGGAAGAATTACAAGGATATTTAGAAAAAGATATATCTCGGCAACAACACTTCCTATATCCGCTTCTCTTTAAGGAGTATATTTACACATTTGTTCATGATCGTGGTTTAAATGGTTCGATTTTTTACGAATCCGTGGAAATTTTGGGTTATGACAATAAATCTAGTTTAGTACTTGTGAAACGTTTAATTATTCGAATGTATCAACAGAATTATTTGATTTATTCGGTTAATGATTCTAACCAAAATCGATTCGTTGGGTACTATTTTTATTTTCATTTTTATTCTCAGATAATATTGGAAGGTTTTGCAGTCATTGTGGAAATTCCATTCTTGCTGCGATTAGTATCTTCCCTCGAAGAAAAAATACCAAAATCTCAGAATTTGAATTTACGATCTATTCATTCAATATTTCCCTTTTTAGAGGACAAATTATCGCATTTAAATTATGTGTCAGATATACTAATACCTTATCCCATCCATCTGGAAATCTTGGTTCAAATCCTTCAATGCTGGATCCAAGATGTTCCCTCTTTACATTTATTGCGATTCTTTCTTCACGAATATCATAATTGGAATAGTCTTATTACTCCGAATAATTCTATTTTTTTTTTTTCAAAAGAAAATAAAAGACTATTTCGGTTCCTATATAATTCTTATGTATCTGAATGCGAATTTGTATTAGTTTTTCTTCGTAAACACTCTTCTTATTTACGATTAACATCTTCTGGAGCTTTTCTTGAGCGAACACATTTCTATGGA